TTAAAGGGTTACTTTTTGTTCTAAAATCTAAAAAAAAATGGATTCGATACAAATAAATAAAAAATAAATAAATAAACTAAAAGAAGTGATCAACATAGAAATGATTTTCCAATTTTAGTCCGTAGCGATTTCCATAGTGATTTGATTCAAAGAAAGTTTCTTTGACTGAAGTTATACAACACAGTTCTTCTAATATATTATTAATTATTATTTTAATATTTCTTTAATATTTCAATTTAGTTTGTTCTTTTATTTCTCAAGAGTTGTCCAATTAATCTTTTGATTCGGAGATAGGATAGGTAGATTTTTAGATGATCAGTTGATTTCTTTTTCTACTTTAATATTGCTCTTTTTTTTTTTTGAGTGCTGTCTATAATCTATAATGATAATAATTGATAAATGATTAATAAATAAAAAGCTTTCGATTGGTATTTTTGCTTATCTTCGTATCTTTCAAAAATTGAATTTAGGAAAGTATTTTACAAATATATGGATAAAAAAAATAGTTTATTTAGCTCCTTCATGCCCACTCTAACTAGTTATTTTGGTTTTCTATTAGTAGCTTTAACTATAACTTTAGTTATATTTATTAGTCTGAACAAGATACGACTTATTTGAAATTAATTCAATGAGCAATTCATAAAAAAAAAAATAGAATTTTTTTTTTTGCAGTATTCCATTTTCTAGTTCCTTACCGTGTCAATTTCCAATTCTTGGTTATTGAGATTTATGGGCAATATGGATTAATATTTAAAGATAGATATTACCTCCTTTTTTCTCTTTTCAAACAAATTGAAATGATTGAAGTTTTTCTATTTGGAATCGTCTTAGGTCTAATTCCTATTACTTTGGCTGGATTATTCGTAACTGCTTATTTACAATATAGACGTGGTGACCAGTTGGATCTGTGATTAATTAATACCCTTTTTTTTGACCTCCTCCGTTTTTTAATCCACAGGAGGTCAAATTAAGATTGCTGTTCAAGCTTTTCCCTAAAATTTTTGACTTAACAAAACAAGAATGGGCTCACGCTCTGTAGGATTTGAACCTACGACATTGGGTTTTGGAGACCCATGTTCTACCAAACTGAACTAAGAGCGCTTTTTTATTACTTTTTTATTAAAAATTTATTACAAAAAAGAAAGCTGTAAGTAAAAAGATTCTTTTTTTTTTTTTTACTCCACTACATCTTGAATGCCTATACTATCTCATATAGAAACTATATTCTATATTATTATATAGAAATATATATAAATATATATATAAATAATAATATGATATAAAGCATATCATATTAATTTATGATTAGGTATGTCCAATTTTAATTGATCTCAATTGATCCCTTGTTATTGTATTGCTCAGAGGCGAAGTAATAAGTAGGGATGACAGGATTTGAACCCGTGACATTTTGTACCCAAAACAAACGCGCTACCAAGCTGCGCTACATCCCTTTCAATTGGTCTACAATGTCATTGTAGAGAATCCCTGTCTTGTTTTCCACATATTTATTTCATTTCACTTTCTCCATATTTTCTCCATTGAGATACATAACTTATCTTTTCATTTCTTCTTTTTTTTTGTCTCATATCATATAACATATAATACATATAATAATAAACTTATATACATATGAAAAAAAATACGAAATCCGCCGTAAATTTCGTGAATGCCCGGACGGAAAGAGACGTATTTTGAAAGAAGAGGAAAATCTTATCTATCAAATTATTGTACATTTCTCAATTTGAATTAAGAATTCCGCGTACAAAACAAATGCGAGTGTCCTTTAATTTAACTATATATATACATCTGATCATATATGTATTGCCGTTATGTATTACAATAAAGAATACAGAAGGAGAATTTTTTATGCGAGATCTAAAAACATATCTATCCGTAGCACCAGTAATAAGTACTCTATGGTTCGGGTCTTTAGCAGGTCTATTGATAGAGATCAATCGTTTTTTTCCGGATGCTTTGACATTCCCTTTTTTTTCATTCTAGTTATTAACACGGGGGGGGGGGGTGAAGAAAATTAGAGACACAATTAAATATCTCTGGCTACTACCCCCTTTTTTCTAATTCGAATAAGTTAGAAAAGAGAAAGAATAAAAGTGGATTCAACCTCAGCCAAACACGGAACTGGGTTCAAGCTTCACGTAAATTAAAAAGTAAATTTACTTTAATTAAATCTTTAATTAAATTAAGAGAACAGAAGTGGAAATGCGGTTAGGGCAACAGTATCATACAAGAAGTTGAAATAAAATAAAAAGACTGTACTTCTATTCTTTCTAATGTAAATAGAATTTTTAATCATTGTATTACTTATTTTTACTTTTACTATATTGGTTGCAACAAAATCTTTCATAATTTGATTTCAAGTTAGTAACTTGTATTTTTTCCTTCTTTTCTTCTTCGTTTCGGATAGGAAAATAGAAGAGTTGAGTGAATAAAAACCAAAAGGAGGTTCATGGCCAATGGTAAAGACGTCCGAATAAGGGTTATTTTAGAATGTACTAGTTGTGTTCGAAAGAGTGTTAATAAGAAATCAATAGGCATTTCTAGATATATTACTCAAAAGAATCGACACAATAAGCCTAGTCGATTGGAGTTGAGAAAATTCTGTCCCTATTGTTACAAACATACAATTCACGGGGAGATAAAGAAATAGATGGAATCGATCAACTGCGTGTGACTTTTACAAGGAAGATGAAAAATGACATATTGACATATCATATATTAGCATATCATATGTTAATATATATATTTAAATAGAAATAAGCAAAATCCTATTTCTTAATTCGAAATCATTAGCATTTTTGATCCGATCAAAGGAAATAGGATTCGCGAAAAAAAGGAATAAAATAAACAAGCCATGGATAAATCCAAGCGACTTTTTCTTAAGCCCAAGCGATCTCTTCGTAGGCGTCTGCCCCCGATTGGATCGGGGGATCGAATTGATTATAGAAACATGAGTTTAATTAGTCGATTTATTAGTGAACAAGGAAAAATATTATCTAGACGGGTGAATAGATTGACTTTAAAACAACAACGATTAATTACTATTGCTATAAAACAAGCTCGTATTTTATCTTCATTACCCTTTCTTAATAATGAAAGACAATTTGAAAAAAACGAGTTGGTCGCTAGAACTACGGGTCTTAGAACCAGAAAAAAATAGGCTTACTCTTCAATTGAATCAAAATTTCAATCCGAACTCAAACGTCGGTTGATTTTTTGTTCGATAAAAATCCAGGAATCCGGATTTAATTGTCGTGTCGTAAAAAAAAAGAATTGGGGATAAAGTAAAAAAATAAATATTTTTTTATTGAATTATTGATAAATATTTTTTTATTGAATGTTTTTGTTCAGTTTGACTACTTGATCATATTATGTATTATGATCATATTTTATTATACTTATTTCTATTCTACCTTCCCGGAATTCATTTTCCAAGCAATTCCATGTCAAAGTCAAACATTCCGAAGGATTCTTTCCAATCTCCTTATTTTATCATGTCATTGGAAATCAGATAAAGGCAATTCCTATTTAATATAGCTAGTTGTGCAAGTATTTTACGATTAAGAAGCAACTGTCTCTTGTACAGATTGTTTATTAATCTACTATAACTACAGGATACCTCATTCTCGCGAATTGCTGCATTTATACGAGTCACCCATAAACACCGAAAATTTCTTTTGTGACTATTTCTATCCCGATAGGCCGAAAACAAAGCTTTTATTTTTTGTTGAATAATAGTTCGAGTAAGTCTTGAATGAGCCCCACGAAAGCTTGATGTGAATAAACGAATTTTTGTTCTACGTCTCCGAGCTACATATCCTCGTCTAATTCTGGTCATTGAATAAACGAAACTTTGGTAAATAACTAATTGATTTCCTTTCTTTCAGTTATTCTTTTTCCCTTTTCTAGACTAACAAAACGGATTATTCCAATGTATAAAATAATAATTCCAACGGCTTTTGCTACTCTAACCTTCCCAACCACTATTTTTTCTTTTTTTTATAAGCATTTCGCCTTGAAATAAGAAATTTTATTGGTACTGGGTATCAAACAAAAATATAGTAAATAAAAATAAGTAGTAAATAGAAATGGATAAATAAATAGTGGGTTCCATCGTTTCTATGGTTATTTCTTAAACGGCGAGGTCCTCTCTATACACCGGAGCCCCTTACTTGATCGAATCAATGCTATTGTTAACTTGTACAGTTTACACTTTTGGGCTCTACCCATGAATTCCCCAGTAGTAGGTCTTTCACAACGAGATCCGCTTTTACAGTAACGGTATTTAATTATGTGGATTAGCTGATTAGCTGACCTTGTTAGTCCGTTCTTGCAAGAGTAGAGGCATCCATTTTCGGTTTTTTAATTTTAATAAGATTTGCCCTGCTTAACAGATAATCATTTGCTACCAATAGGGAATTCTTTCGCATTTTTAATTGAAAATTGAGGTAATTGAATTTGCACCAATAGAAACCATAAATTTGATACACAATAGAAGCATATTCTAGATCTTTTTTTTTCGTTTAAGAGAGTGAAGGAGAGTCTTCCATTCTATCCTATTCATCGGTACTGATCACGGATAGTGGAAAAATTTTTTCTTTTGTCCCAACCCACAATCTGAAATCTTAACGAGTCGCACATACACCCTAGTACATGTCCCTCGGCGCTGAGGGCATCCCCCGAGAGCGGGGGATTTGGTGACATTTCTGATTGGCTGTCTTGTGTTTCTAATAAGTTGTTTAATAGTTGGCATGTTGAATCGTATGCATAATGGGCTGGTTTAGATCGATCCTAACCGGATGATTATGAATTTTTTCTATATTCCTATTCTATTTTAATATTTTATTAAAATTAATAAAATTCAAATTAATAGAATATAGAATATGAAACCTCGGTAAGAAACTAAAATGGTAAGAAACTAAAATCTCAAATCGTGATTTGTGTGAAATTCCTGCTATTTTTTATGCAACTGCTACAAGATCAACAATTCCATGAACTTGGGCTTCTGCTGCTGACATAAAAACATCCCTTTCCATGTCTTCAGATACAACCCATAAGGGTTTGCCTGTTCTTTGTGCATAAACCCTTGTGAGGATTTCGCGCAGTTTCAGTAGTTCTTCCGCTTCCAGGACAAATTCTCCTATTTGTGCTTCATAAAAAGCAGCTATAGGTTGATGGATCATTACCCTGATGATATAAGATAATAATAGAATTGAACAACCGTACAGGCATTGCTTGCGCATTGCATACGGCTCTACAAGAGAATTCACTTTTACCGAAGAAAAATAGAGAGTCTACAAAGCCTCGGTCGGTAAATGATACAATGACCACCCTTTCCTTGGGAGGAATTAATAAAAACAAAATACTATGGTGGCTCCGTTGCTTTATTTCATCGGTGATTTAGCAATCCCAAAGTTTCTTTTTTTTTATTTGAAAAAAAAAATGAAAAAAAGAATATAATCTTTTTTTTGTCCTCTTTCATAATTTATAATAATATAAATAGCATTTAAGAACCTTCTGGTGTGAAAACAAAAAAAAAAGTTTGTGACACTGAAATAGGCTCCCGATAAATAAGATAAAATCGGAACTGCCCTTAATATCTCATACTACTCTTTCAATACATAATCTAATGTTAAAACGAAATAAAAAAAATTTCTTATATTGAATTCGAAATGCCATGCTATTATTACTTAATATTCATATTTCATATGGCGAAGGCATAGCTTTCTTTTTTTCTTTGAAATAAAATAAAAAATAAAAACTCATTGGCGCCAAGCGTGAGGGAATGCTAGACGTTTGGTAATTTTTCCTCCGACCAGAATAAAAGATCCCATTGAAGCGGCTAATCCCATGCATACTGTTTGTACATCTGGTCGCACAAATTGCATAGTATCATAAATAGCTATTCCGGGTATTACCCATCCGCCAGGAGAGTTGATAAACAAATACAAATCTTTGATCTCACTTTCTGTACTGAGATATACCATAAGACCGATAAGTTGATTCGAGATCTCACTATCAATATCTTGACCTAAAAAAAGTAATCTTTCTCGATAAAGTCGGTTGATTAGGATCAAATTCTATCCCTTAGGAACCGTACATGCACCTTTTAATGCATACGGTTCATCAAAAATTGCGAAAAAAAGAATCAATATGTAGATCCCATTTAACGAATAACGAAGGGGTTTTTCCTCCATTTTTCAAGAAAGTTTCAAGAAAAATGGTTTTTTTACCCGTTTACCTATTTACCTATAAAGAATATAAATAAAATAATAAAAAAAAAATTCATTAAACTTATCAAACTAACTTCTCATTGATGTATTCTTTCATCGGGATCCAATTCAAATCACGATAACATTCTCTTGTTCCTGAGTGGGCTTCTTTAATTCTTTTAGGTTTGTGCTCTACTCCGAGTAAAGATCTGCCCGATTTGGATTTGCACATATAGGGCAAATGCCCCCAATACCATTTCTTTTTGCTACAACTTCCTTTTTTTCAATTCATTTCACGTCTTCCACAAAATATTTGACGTATTTATCAAATTATTCGATTGATTATGATTTGTAGTTTGAAATTACTCCGATTTCTAATTTCTAATTTATAAAATATATAAATAGAATATGATACAAATAGTAATCATGGATATAGTACTAATGGGGTTTTTCTAAGCGGAGCCTGGATACTTCATTTTATTGTTCCAAACAAGCTAACCATAAATTATTCTAATTGATAATATTAATCTGAATACCTCCAAAGCATAGATCTAATTGAACTTTATTGCCACTTCACGCTCTAATTTTTGGATGATTTAATCAATCCTTCTTTGGTGAAATAGAGGATATCTCGATCGGGGTAGAGAACGGGGAAATCCCATAATGACCCAATGTCTCTGACAAGTCGCACTATACGTCAATCCAATTTGAACTATCCTCTCCGGGATTTCGAAAAGGGACTTTTGGAACACCAATAGGCATTAAATGAAATAAAAAAAAATGAAGTACTCTATTTCACTTTGATGTGAAAGCGTAACAATGAATTTATTGTCTTTATAATATTATATGAATTTATTGTTTTAATAATATTATATTGGATATTGGCTTTTATTTTATTCTTTTTTCTATTTTCTTTATTTTTTTGTTTTATTTTATTTGTTATTTGCGCGGATTCGATAAGTTCATAACATAAAAAAAAAAGAAGACAAAATGAATAAAGTAAAATTCTTACGAATAGGCTCTTTGAATGATGAACAAATCCGTATGCATTCGCTCATCTAAAATGGAGTCAACCTCCCATTGCGTATTGGTACTTATCTGGTATAGAATAGATCTGCTTCTCTTTGTTCCTACAAACAGAATTGTGACATTCTGACTAAAATACTAAAAAAAAATGGAATCCTTTCTCCGAGATAATCCACTGAAAAAAGGGAGGTCCAGAACATAGTTTTTTCCAGTGCAATAAAGTTACATAGTGTCTATCTTTCGTTGATTAAGGGGGTATTCCATGGGTTTGCCTTGGTATCGTGTTCATACCGTCGTATTGAATGATCCCGGTCGTTTGCTGGCTGTCCATATAATGCATACAGCTTTGGTTGCTGGTTGGGCCGGCTCGATGGCTCTCTATGAATTAGCAGTTTTTGATCCTTCTGACCCTGTTCTCGATCCAATGTGGAGACAAGGTATGTTCGTTATACCCTTCATGACTCGTTTAGGAATAACCAATTCATGGGGTGGTTGGAGTATTACAGGAGGAACTATAACGAATCCGGGTATTTGGAGTTATGAAGGTGTGGCTGGAGCGCATATTGTGTTTTCTGGCTTGTGCTTCTTGGCAGCTATCTGGCATTGGGTGTATTGGGATCTAGAAATATTTTGTGATGAACGTACAGGAAAACCTTCTTTAGATTTGCCCAAGATCTTTGGAATTCATTTATTTCTCTCAGGAGTGGCTTGTTTTGGGTTTGGTGCTTTTCATGTAACAGGATTGTATGGTCCTGGAATATGGGTGTCTGATCCTTATGGGCTAACCGGAAAAGTACAATCTGTAAATCCAGCATGGGGTGTGGAAGGTTTTGATCCTTTTGTTCCGGGAGGAATAGCCTCTCATCATATTGCAGCAGGAACATTGGGCATATTAGCGGGCCTATTCCATCTTAGTGTCCGCCCGCCCCAACGTCTATACAAAGGATTACGTATGGGAAATATTGAAACCGTGCTTTCCAGTAGTATCGCTGCTGTCTTTTTTGCAGCTTTTGTTGTTGCTGGAACTATGTGGTATGGTTCAGCAACTACCCCCATTGAATTATTTGGTCCCACTCGTTATCAATGGGATCAAGGATACTTCCAGCAAGAAATATATCGAAGAGTTGATACTGGGATGGCTGAAAATCAAAGCTTATCCGAAGCTTGGTCTAAAATTCCTGAAAAATTAGCTTTTTATGATTACATCGGAAATAATCCCGCAAAGGGTGGATTGTTCAGAGCAGGCTCAATGGACAACGGGGATGGAATAGCTATTGGGTGGTTAGGACATCCTCTATTTAGAGATAAAGAAGGGCGTGAGCTTTTTGTACGTCGTATGCCTACTTTTTTTGAAACATTTCCGGTTGTTTTAGTAGATGGAGACGGAATTGTTAGAGCCGATGTTCCTTTTCGAAGGGCAGAATCGAAGTATAGTGTTGAACAAGTAGGTGTAACTGTTGAGTTCTATGGTGGTGAACTAAATGGGGTCAGTTATAGCGATCCTGCTACTGTGAAAAAATATGCTAGACGCGCACAATTGGGTGAAATTTTTGAATTAGATCGTGCTACTTTGAAATCCGATGGTGTTTTTCGTAGCAGTCCAAGGGGTTGGTTTACTTTTGGACATGCTTCGTTTGCCTTGCTCTTCTTCTTCGGACACATTTGGCATGGCTCTCGAACCTTGTTCAGAGATGTTTTTGCTGGTATTGATCCAGATTTAGACGCTCAGGTGGAATTTGGAGCATTCCAAAAACTTGGAGATCCAACTACAAAAAGACAAGTAGTTTGATACAACATTAATCTCTGATTTTTCGTCTCTATTTTCTTTTTGTAATTTGACTTTGACATAGGGTACTGGGGACATCTTGATTTGAATCCCCGCCTTTTCTTTGTCTTGACTCTTGCTCTTTTTTTATCCGGGAACGCTCTAAATAAACAGATATGGAAGCTATAATTGTAAACCACGATTGAATCTATGGAAGCATTAGTTTATACATTCCTCTTAGTATCAACTCTAGGAATAATTTTTTTCGCTATCTTTTTTCGAGAACCGCCTAAAGTTCCAACTAAAAAGGTGAAATGATTTTTCATTATCTTAATTGAAGTAATGAGCCTCCCAAGATTGGGGGGCTCATTACTTCAACTAGTCCCCGTGTTCCTCGAATGGATCTCTTAGTTGTTGAGAGGGTTGCCCAAAAGCAGTATATAAGGCATACCCCGTAAAACTTACAAGTAAACCAGATATAGAGATGGCGACTAGGGTTGCTGTTTCCATTATTATATAATAATAAAAAAATAATAATTTCCAGACCACAATGGATCTATGATAAGATCATTTATTTACAACAGAATGGTATACAAAGTCAACAGATCTCAGTTAATACAAAAAAGGATTTATGGCTACACAAAGCGTTGAGGGGAGTTCTAGATCTGGTCCAAGACGAACTATTGTAGGGGATTTATTGAAACCATTGAATTCGGAATATGGTAAAGTAGCTCCAGGGTGGGGGACTACTCCTTTGATGGGTGTCGCAATGGCTCTATTTGCGGTATTCCTATCTATTATTTTGGAGATTTATAATTCTTCCGTTTTACTAGATGGAATTTCAATGAATTAGATTTACAAGAATCACTAAATTCTAGCTTTTCAATACAAAGTGAAGCATTTTGGTCTCGTTTTTTTAGCCCATTTTATGCTATTCTATTTTGGTAGTTCGATCGTGGAATTTCTTTCTTTCTGTATT